TAGTAGAGGTACTCAATAATTTCTATAGAGTAAGATATCTCAAGTAAAGTTGGATTATAAGCGGTATAAATTGATTAGGGTGTGGGATAAATGTTAGTGAAAAGGTTGATAAAAAGTTAATCCCTATAGAAAGGGAAAGTTTTAGTGGATCAATGTGTGATGATAAGTTAATTTATAAAAGTTAAGTTTAAGAGCTGGTTATTATTTTTCTTGTTTTTGGGGTTTGGCAAGAGTTAAAGATAATAACAGTATAGCTTAACGGGGGTAAGGGGGTTTGCCTAAATAGTTTTTGGATAAAAATAGACGCGCGTATGCGTATGCGTATGCGTATGCGTATGCGTATGCGTATGCGTAGCGTATGCGTATGCGTATGCGTATGCGTATGCGTATGCGTATGCGTATGCGTATGCGTATGCGTATGCGTATGCGTATGCGTATGCGTACTGGCGGGATGGGGGAATGAAGGTATGTATAATGTCTTACGATCATTAACTTAAATTTGACCTTAATTACATTTAAATTTACTTGACTGTTCTGTATTTTAGTTCTGCTAGAATGTTACCGCGACTGGATGTCTGATTATGTCTTTCGATCATGGATTTAATTTTCGGCCCCCATAGGGAATAAGCCCAGCTACATGGTTGTTGGAGAGATTAGATGTTAGCTGAGTCATAGCAAGTTCTCCCCCCCAAAAAAATCTTACCAAAGGCATGACACCACAGTTATGTGTCGGCATGGGCTGATTAGTCATTAATCCATCGAGATGTCTTATTTAAGAGGAATGTGTGGGCGATTTTAGGTGAGATGGTCCTGAAGTAAGAACCAGATGCCAGGTAAAGTGTGAGAAATAGAAACCCCCACGTTGATATGGGCCCGGAGCGAGAAGAGGTATACTGCTCGCAAGGGTTGATGATTTCACGTGAGATGGTAGTCGATAGATAACCCATTGGTGGTGATATGCGGGTTGTCTGGGATTAACGTAATGAGATGTGCTATGTCCAATTAAGAATGGTATGTATATGTAATATTAAGCATTTAATGTGCTTGCTTATATGCATGGGGAATATAATATAATGCACGTTGTACATATTATGTTTTATGTATAATTAAGCATTAGTGTATACGTGCTTATATGCATGGGGAATATAATATAATGTACATTATACATATTATGTTTTATGTATAATTAAGCACTGGTGTATACGTGCTTATATGCATGGGGAATATAATATAATGTACATTATACATATTATGTTTTTATGTATAATTAAGCACTGGTGTATACGTGCTTATATGCATGGGGAATATAATATAATGGTTTATAGTTATAGTGTTTTTGTGGTTGAGTGAATTGACTGTGCAGTTTGTTTATAGTGGGAACTCAATAGATATGCATGTGTTGGGTGTGATAATGGTAGTGGGTTTGGTAGGTATGTTTGATTAGTCTCAAGGAATAGTTTAAGATAGAATGTCAGCTTTGGGTGTTGATGGTGGGGCTAATGCTTCTTCCTTGATGTCTTAGGGAGATGTGAGTCTCCATCTCTGGTTTACAAGACCAGTATAATGTTTATACTACAAAGGCTCTTCATTTTAATAGATTGTTTTCGAATAGACTTGTGATCGGTATGATGACTAAAAGTAAGAGGAAATATAAGATAGAGGCTAATTGTCCAATGATAATGAATGGATGTTCGACGGGTTGTCCTCCGATTCATGTTAGTGTGAGGAGGTCTGCTACTAGGACTCAGAATAGGCACTGGCTGAATGGGCGGAATATCATGCTTCGTTGTTTGGAGGTGTGGAGAAGGGGGATAAAGGCTAGAATGAGAATGGACAGGACTAGAGCCAGCACCCCTCCTAATTTATTGGGGATAGATCGTAGAATGGCATAGGCAAATAAAAAGTATCATTCTGGTTTGATGTGGGGTGGGGTGTTTAGAGGATTGGCTGGTGTATAATTGTCCGGGTCTCCTAGTAAGTCTGGAGAGAATAGCACTAGGCATGTTAGTACTAGGATCAGGATAAGTGCTCCTAGGATGTCTTTGATTGTATAATACGGGTGGAACGGAATTTTGTCAGCGTCTGATGATAGTCCAGATGGATTGTTTGATCCTGTTTCGTGGAGGAAAAGCAGGTGCACTCCGGCGAGTGCAGCGATTACGAAAGGAAGAATGAAGTGGAAGGCGAAGAATCGGGTAAGGGTTGCTTTGTCGACTGAAAATCCACCTCAGATTCATTGAACAAGGTCAGATCCAATATAGGGGATAGCTGAGAGTAAGTTAGTGATGACTGTGGCACCTCAGAATGACATTTGTCCTCATGGAAGGACATACCCTATAAAGGCAGTCGCTATAACTGCAAATAGTAGCAGGACACCAATGTTTCATGTTTCTAAGAATATGTAGGACCCGTAGTAAAGGCCTCGTCCGACGTGTAGGAATAAGCAGATAAAGAATATTGATGCGCCATTTGCGTGTAGATAGCGGATTAGTCAGCCGTAATTGACGTCTCGGCAAATGTGGGTGACAGATGAAAAGGCAGTTACGGTGTCTGATGTATAATGTATGGCTAGGAATAGGCCTGTTAAGATTTGAATAACTAGGCAAATGCCTAGCAGGGAGCCAAAGTTTCATCAGGATGAGATGTTGGATGGTGCGGGTAGGTCAATAAATGAGCTGTTGATAATTTTTATTAGGGGGTGAGTCTTTCGGATATTTGTCATTATTGTTTCTGTAGTTGAATAACAACGATGATTTTTCATGTCATAAGTCATGGTTAAATTCCATGTAGAAATTATGATGACATATATTGTTACTATTTTAAGTACTATTTTTGTAGTAAGTTTCGTGGGTTTTTCTTCAAAACCCTCTCCAATTTATGGGGGTGTGGGATTAATTATTAGTGGTGGTGTCGGTTGTGGTATTGTGTTAAATTATGGGGGGTCTTTTTTAGGTTTAATGGTATTTTTGATTTATTTAGGGGGGATGTTAGTGGTGTTTGGATATACTACAGCTATAGCCATGGAGGAATATCCAGAGGTATGGGTGTCTAATAATACTGTGTTGTTTACATTTTTGTTGGGGTTAATGGGGGAGAGTATTTTAATTGCTTATTTGTTGCTAGAGGATGAGGATTTAAAGTTTGAAATTGTTTTAAATTTTAATGGGGAGGGTGATTGAGTAATTTATGATACAGGGGATTCAGGTTTTTTTAGTGAAGAGTATATGGGGATTGCTGCTCTTTATAGCTATGGTTTTTGGCTAGCTATTGTATCTGGGTGGTCGCTGGTCACATGTATTGTTGTAATTATGGAGATTACGCGTGGTAATTAAATAAGAGTAAGCTTACGAGTAGTGTAATTAGGAAGGATAGGAAGTAGAGTTTAATAAGGCCCTTTTGGTTTGATACTGTAATAGAGGATTTAGCTTGAAAGTTTGAGACTGATTTGGGGAGAATAGTCTCTATTCAGGTGAGATCTAATAATATGGAGGACAACTTTTGGCTTATTAGTAGGCTGGTTGATGGGATTGAGCGGTGAATGATAGCAGGGAAGTAGCCCAATATGTTGGAGAATTTATGGTAGTTATGAGGTTGTGGGAGTTTAAGGTTTTGTGTTGTAAGATTTAGTTCTATTGCTAGGGCGAATCCCGTTAATGTGACTACTAGGGCTGTGAGTTTAAGGTATAAAGGTATAGTTATTTGGGGGATAGTTGTGGGAGTAATATTGTATGAGATGATAAAACCAGCGAAAATACTTCCAATTAAAAGGCGTTTGATGGAATTAATTAATAGTGGGTTGTTTTCATTAATTAGGATAAGGGTGGGGCATCGTGGTTGTCCTAGTAGTGAAAAATAGAGGATCCGTGTACTATAAACAGCAGTTAGGGAGGTTGCAATAAGTGTGATAAGTAGGGCTCAGGCGTTGGTATACGACGTGTTGGCGGTTTCGATGATTAGGTCTTTAGAATAGAATCCTGTTAGGAAGGGGGTTCCTGTTAATGCGAGGCTGCCAACAATTAGGGAGGTTGTGGTGAATGGTAAGGCCTTGAATAGGCCTCCTATTTTTCGGATATCTTGTTCGTCGTTGAGGTTGTGAATAATGGACCCAGAGCATATAAATAATATTGCTTTGAAGAAAGCGTGTGTGCAGATATGAAGGAATGCTAAATGGGGTTGGTTAATACCGATTGTCACTATCATTAAGCCAAGTTGGCTTGAGGTGGAGAAAGCAACAATTTTTTTGATGTCATTTTGGGTCAGTGCACAGATAGCTGTGAATAAAGTAGTAATTGCGCCTATACAGAGGATGAGTGATTGAATAGATTTATTGTTTTCTAATATTGGGTAAAATCGGATTAATAGGAAGATGCCAGCAACAACTATGGTGCTGGAGTGGAGTAATGCTGATACGGGCGTGGGGCCTTCTATTGCAGATGGGAGTCAGGGGTGGAGTCCGAATTGGGCAGATTTTCCTGTGGCCGCTAGTAGGAGGCCGAGTAAAGGCAGGCTGTTATGGCCTATATCTAGCATAAAGATCTGTTGTAGTTCTCAGGAGTTGGAGTTAAATAAGAATCAGGCCATGGCCAGAATAAATCCAATATCTCCAATGCGATTGTATAAGATAGCTTGTAGAGCAGCAGTGTTTGCATCGGCTCGTCCGTATCATCAGCCGATTAGTAGAAAAGATATGATTCCTACTCCCTCTCATCCAATAAATAGTTGGAAAAGGTTGTTGGCTGTGACGAGAATTATCATGGTAATTAGAAATATTAATAGGTATTTGAAAAATCGGTTTATGTTGGGGTCTGAGTGTATATATCATATTGAGAACTCCATAATTGATCATGTGACGAATAAGGCTACGGGGATAAATAGTATTGAGAAATAGTCTAATTTAAAGCTCAGGGAGAGTTTAACAGTTTGAATGGTGATTCAGTGTCAGTTTGAGATTACTGCCTCATGTCCTAAGTTGATAAATATTAGGGTGGGAATTAGGCTGGTGAAGAAAGCGTATGAAATGATAGTTTTTACATAATAGGGGTATTGGTGGGTTTTGTAAATTGAAGAGAAGGATATGAGTACAGGTAATATCAGTATAAAGAGGGAAGTTAAAAGAGTAGAGGTGTATAGATTTATTACTTTTATTTGGAGTTGCACCAATTTTTTGGTTCCTAAGACCAACGGATAACTACTATCCTTTAAAAGTGTAAGAAAGCCATACTTTTATATATGGTAGCATGAGTTAGCAGTTCTTGCAGTCTTTCTCGGTAAATAAGAAGGTATTAGCTTCTGTCATTAGATTCACAATCTAATATTTTTGTTAAACTATATTTACAGTACATGGTACCCAAAATTAGTTTTGGGTTAGCTGATAGGAGGAGTAGTGGGATAATATGGAGGGCTATGAGGGCGTTTTCTCGTGTAAAGGATGGTTTAATAGTGTTGATGTGGTGAGGATATTTGCCCCGTTGTGTTGTAATAAGTATGTAGAGTGAGTATAGTGCTGTGATTACTACGTTTAACCCTATGAGAATTATTGTAATATTTGATCATGAAAAGGATGATAATATAATGAATAATTCTCCGATTAGGTTAATTGTAGGGGGGAGGGCGAGGTTAGTTAGGCTAGCCAGTAATCATCATGTGGCTATTAGTGGGAGGATAGTTTGAAGGCCGCGGGCTAAAATTATGGTTCGACTGTGGACTCGTTCATAGTTGGTGTTGGCCAGGCAGAATAATATTGATGATGTAAGTCCGTGGGCGATTATTAGTGCTGTTGCGCCTATGAAGCTTCATGGCGATTGGATGAGAATTGCTACGATGACTAGGGCTATGTGGCTTACTGATGAGTAGGCGATTAGGGATTTTAGGTCTGTTTGTCGTAAGCAAATAGAGCTAGTTATAATTATGCCTCATAAAGATAGTATAAGGAATGGGTAAGCTATAGTCTCTGTAATTGGGTTTAGTAGGACTGTGATTCGTATTATGCCGTAGCCGCCTAGTTTTAGTAAAATTGCTGCTAGGACTATTGAGCCTGCGATAGGGGCTTCTACATGTGCTTTGGGAAGTCAAAGATGTAGGCCGTATATCGGTATTTTAACTAGGAAAGCCATTATGCATGCTAGTCATAAGAAATTATTTGATCATGAGTTTGTGATGTTTAGGGCTAGTAGTTGGGTAATTGAAAAGTTTAGTGTGCCTGATAGGTTTTGAATATAAACTAGGGCTACCAGAAGGGGTAGTGATCCAACTAGTGTGTAGAATAGGAAGTACAGGCCAGCGTTTAGTCGTTCTGTTTGGTTACCTCAGCGTGTAATAATGATTAAGGTTGGGACTAGGGTCGCTTCAAATAAAATATAAAATATAATTAATTCTGTGGCTGAGAAGGTTATGATAAGAAAGGTTTGTAGAAGGATGAGTATGGAGATATAAAGCTTTTTACGGACTTCTGTCTCATTTATTAGGTGATGTTGGCTTGCTATTAATATAAGGGGGAGGAGTCATGTTGTTAGGGTTAAGAGTGGGGTGGATAGTGAGTCTGAGAAGAAAGTAGAGGAAAAATAAATGTCGTTACTGTTAGGTTGATTGAAGAGTGGAAGTGTTGTTAAGCTAATTAGTAGGCTGTAGGTAGTGGTGTTGATTCAGAGGAATTTATTATTGGATAGTCAGGTGAGTGGGATTAGTATGATAGTAGGTATAATAATTTTTAGCATTGAAGGAGGTTGAGATTTTGCACATAGTCCACTCCGTATGTATTGGAGACCATTACCAAGAGTGAGAGTCCGACAGCAGCCTCGCAGGCGGCGAATACTAATAAAATAACTGGGAGCATACTGGCTAGTGTGAAATGGGAGTTGAGTACTATAATGGCTCCCATAATGAATAAGGTCAGTATTATGCCCTCTAAGCATAGGAGGGAAGATATAAGGTGGGATCGGTATATTAATAATCCTAGAAGGGCTACTGTAAATGCTAGGATAATGTTTATCTGTACTAAAGACATTTAGTAATTATGAAATAAATCATAGTCTAATGAGTCGAAATCATTTATTTTATCTAAACTAATTACCATTATTCAGTTCATTCTAGTCCTTTTTGGATTCATTCGTAGGCCAGACTTATTGCTAGAAGAGTGATCAGAGCCAGTGATATTGTGGTTATAGTATAAATCTGGTTTGTTTGGGATGCTCATGGGAGTGGCAGGAGTAATGCAATTTCTAGGTCGAATAGGAGGAATGTGATTGCTACTAGAAAGAATTTTATTGAGAAGGGCAGGCGGGCGGATCCCATGGGGTCGAAGCCACATTCGTATGGGCTAGCTTTTTCTGCGTAAATGTTAAGTTGAGGTAGTCAAAATGCAATTAGGACTAGAATTGAAGATAGAGTTATGTTTGTTAATAGGGCTAGTAGTATATTAATTATTCCTTCCCAGGGTTTTACTGGGACTGGCTGATTGGAAGTCAGCAGTACTTGTTGATACTAAAGGAATATGAGCCTCATCAGTAGATAGAGACGTAAAGGAATAGTCATACTACGTCTACGAAGTGTCAGTATCAAGCGGCGGCTTCAAATCCAAAGTGGTGTTTTGAAGTGAAGTGGAATTTTAATTGTCGTAGGAAGCATACTATTAGGAAAGTGGAGCCAATAATTACGTGGAAACCATGGAAGCCGGTAGCTATAAAGAATGTTGAGCCATAAATTCCGTCTGAAATAGTAAATGGGGCTTCGTAATATTCGGCGGCTTGCAGGATGGTAAAATAGATGCCGAGTGCAATTGTAATAAATAGTGCTTGAATTGTGTGTTTTCGGTTTCCTTCTATCAGGCTGTGGTGGGCCCAAGTGATAGACACTCCTGATGCGAGTAGAACTGAGGTATTGAGTAGTGGGACTTCTAGAGGATTAAGAGGTTTAATGCCTGCTGGTGGTCAGTATCCGCCTAATTCGTGAGTAGGGGCTAGGCTGGAGTGGTAAAAGGCTCAGAAAAATCCGGCAAAAAAGAATACTTCGGAGACAATAAAAAGGACTATGCCATAACGTAGTCCTTTCTGGACAATAGGGGTGTGGTGGCCTTGGAACGTTCCTTCACGAATTACGTCTCGCCATCATTGATATATGGTGAGTAGATTGGTTAATAGTCCAATTGATATAAGGATTATAGAGTTAAAGTGGAATCATATTACTAAGCCGGATGCTAGTAGGAGGGCCGATAGGGCTCCTGTCAAAGGTCAGGGGCTGGGGTTGACTATGTGATAAGCGTGTGTTTGGTGGGTCATTAGGTGTTGTCGTGAAGGTAGAGGCTTACTAGTAGGGTGAAGACGTAGGCCTGAATAAGGGCAACAGCAAACTCAAGTACTGTTAATATGATTAAAATGATAAAAGTAATAAATGCTGTAAGAGGGCTAATACTTATGAGAACAAGGGTGGCTCCTCCAATCAGGTGAATTAATAAGTGGCCGGCTGTAATATTTGCTGTTAGTCGAACGGCTAGGGCTATGGGTTGAATAAATAGGCTAATAGTTTCGATGATAATTAGTATAGGGATAAGGGGTAGAGGTGTTCCTTGTGGGAGGAAATGGGCTAGTGACGCCTTAGTTTTATGCCGGAATCCAGTGATAACGGTGCCAGCTCAGAGGGGGATAGCTATTCCTAAGTTTATTGAGAGTTGTGTTGTGGGTGTAAATGAGTGGGGTAGTAACCCAAGAAGATTAGTGGAGCCAATAAATAGGATTAGGGAGATGAGTATTAGGGTCCATGTTTGGCCCTTTTGATTGTGAATCGCTATTATTTGTTTTGATGTCAGTTGAATCAGTCATTGTTGGAGAGAGACGAGTCGATTGTTGATCAATCGATTAGGAGTGGGGAATATAATGCTGGGGAACAAGATAATAAGAACAACAATAGGAAGGCCCATTATTGTTGGGGTAGCGAAAGAGGCGAATAAATTTTCGTTCATTTTGTTTCTCAGGGATTGTTGTGTTTAAGTGTTTTTAGCGACTTTAGTTCGGGATTCATTGGGTAAATGAATTTTGAAATTTTTAGTTGAAATACAATAAATAATGTAAGGATTATTGAGAGAATTGTAATAAATCATGTAGATGTATCAAGTTGTGGCATACCATCAAGGAGAGGGTGGGGCTCTCAATCTTTAACTTAAAAGGTTAATGCTAAATTAGCTTCTTGATGAATTTATAGTATTGAGGAAGATCATTTTTCGAAGACTTTTAGTGGGACTAGTTCAAGAACAATAGGCATGAAACTGTGGTTTGATCCGCAGATTTCGGAGCATTGGCCGTAGTATAGACCTGGTCGTGTGGCTAAGAGTGTGGTTTGGTTCAGGCGTCCTGGGATGGCGTCAGTTTTTAGTCCGAGTGATGGGACTGCTCATGAGTGTAGAACGTCTTCGGATGTAACTAATATTCGTACTGTTATTTCTATTGGAAGAACAGCTCGGTTGTCAACTTCTAGTAGGCGGAGATCGCCTGGTTTGAGGTCTGCTGTAGGGATTATGTAAGAATCAAAGTTTAGTTCGTCATAGTCAGTATATTCATAGCTTCAGTATCATTGGTGGCCTACTGTTTTTACTGTAAGGGTAGGATTATTGATTTCGTCTATCATATAAAGAATTCGTAGTGAGGGAAGTGCAATTAAAATAAGAATAATTGCGGGGAGAATTGTTCAGATTGTCTCTACGGCTTGGGCGTCTATTGTGTTTGTGTGTGTAAGTTTTGTAGTCAATATTGAAGAGATAATATATAAAACCAGTGAGCTAATAAGGAAAACGATTATAAGAGCGTGGTCGTGAAAGTTTATTAATTCTTCTATGATAGGGGAGGTTGCGTCTTGAAGGCCTATTTGAAAAGGGTATGCCATGGAGATATACGAGGTTTTCACTCGTAACTTAACTTTGACAAAGTTATGTAATATTTTACTAATACCTCATTATTGAGAAAGACATAGTGGTTATGGGGTTGGCTTGAAACCAATTTTAGGGGGTTCGATTCCTTCCTTTCTTATATATTTATTTTGAGTTAACGTAGACAGGTTCTTCAAATGTGTGGAAGGGTGGGGGACATCCGTAGAGTCATTCAATATTAGTAGTAGTTAATTCCACTGATGTAACTTCTCGCTTAGAGGCAAATGCTTCTCAGATTATGAAAACTATAACTACGACAGCTGTTAGTGAGATAAATGACCCTATAGAAGATACAGTGTTTCATGCGGTATAAGCATCTGGGTAATCAGAGTAGCGTCGTGGTATGCCCGATAGGCCTAGGAAATGTTGGGGAAAGAATGTTATGTTTACTCCAACAAATATAATGGCAAAATGGATTTTTGCTCAGGTTGAGCTTAGAGTGTATCCTGTGAAAAGGGGGAATCAGTGGACAAATCCTGCAATGATGGCGAATACGGCCCCCATTGATAAGACATAGTGGAAATGGGCGACTACGTAGTATGTGTCGTGAAGAACAATGTCCAGAGATGAGTTGGCCAGGACAATGCCCGTTAGTCCACCTACTGTGAAAAGGAAAATAAAGCCTAGGGCTCATAGTATGGCCGGGGATCATTTAATGTTTCCTCCATGCAGGGTGGCTAGTCAGCTAAATACTTTTACTCCGGTTGGAATGGCAATGATTATAGTTGCTGATGTGAAGTAGGCTCGTGTGTCCACATCAAGTCCTACTGTAAATATGTGGTGAGCTCATACGATAAATCCTAAGAATCCAATTGATATTATTGCCCATACTATTCCCATATAGCCGAAAGGCTCCTTTTTTCCTGAGTAATAAGTGACAATATGAGAGATAATTCCAAAGCCAGGAAGAATTAGAATGTAGACTTCTGGGTGACCGAAAAATCAGAATAAGTGTTGATAAAGAATAGGATCACCTCCTCCGGCGGGGTCAAAGAAAGTTGTATTTAAATTACGATCAGTGAGTAGTATTGTGATGCCGGCAGCGAGAACTGGGAGTGATAATAATAGTAAGACAGCAGTAATTAAGACTGATCAGACAAATAAAGGGGTCTGGTATTGTGATATGGCTGGGGGTTTTATGTTAATGATAGTAGTGATGAAATTAATGGAACCGAGGATTGAGGAGACTCCTGCTAGGTGTAGGGAGAAGATTGCGAGGTCGACGGAGGCCCCTGCGTGCGCAAGATTTCCGGCTAGGGGTGGGTATACGGTTCAGCCTGTTCCGGCTCCGGCTTCAACTGTTGATGAGGCTAGTAATAGTAGGAATGAGGGGGGTAGTAGCCAGAAGCTTATGTTGTTTATTCGTGGGAAAGCTATATCAGGGGCTCCAATTATTAGGGGGACAAGCCAGTTGCCAAATCCTCCTATCATAATAGGCATAACTATAAAGAAAATTATGACGAAAGCGTGGGCGGTGACAATTACATTATAAATTTGATCATCACCTAGTAAGGCGCCCGGTTGTCCGAGCTCAGCGCGGATTAAAATGCTTAGGGCGGTACCTACCATGCCAGCCCAGGCACCAAATACTATGTACAGGGTGCCAATGTCTTTGTGGTTTGTAGAAAATAGTCAACGGGTAATGAACATAGGTAAAATGGCTGAGGGAAAGCATTAGACTGTAAATCTAAGGACAGGGGTTTGAGCCCCCTTTTTACCATAGCCCTGTGGTGAACGATCATATTGAATTGCAAATTCAAAGAAGCAGCTTCAATTCTGCCGGGGCTTCTCCCGCCTTTTTTTTTTTTTTTTCTCGAGGCGGGAGAAGTAGATTGAAGCCAGTTGTTTAGGGTATTTAGCTGTTAACTAAAATTTCGTGGGTTGGAAGCCCATCAATCTAGATAAGGACTTAGCTTAATAAAAGTAGTTGATTTGCATTCAATTGATGTAGGATAAAGTCTTGCAGTCCTTATTGTCAGGAATTAAGTAAATTCTACTTGCTTAGAGCTTTGAAGGCTCTTGGTCTTTGCTAACCTAAATTCCTAGTACAATGTGATTAGTAGCGGGGTTAGTGGGAGGGTTATTGTAGAGATAACAATGAGTGGTGCTATGAGAGGGGTTTGTTTTGTGTTCTCAAATTGTCATTTTATTTTGTTGTTGTTGGTTGTTGGGAATATGGTTAGGGTTGTTGAGTATGTAAGTCGTATATAGAAAAATAAGTTTAGTAGAGACAAGATTGCTATTATTGTTGGCATGATAATGCTGTCATTTTTTGTTAGTTCTTGAATAATTATTCATTTTGGTAAAAATCCTGTTAGCGGGGGTAGTCCTCCTAGTGATAGTATAATTGTGAGGACAAGAACTGTAATGGTTGGTATTTTGTTTCATGTGTGTGATAGTGTTAGGGTAGTGGTGGATGATGAGTAGATAAATAGTATGAATGTGGAGATGGTTATGGTGATGTATACTGTCAGGTTAAGTAGTATAATGGAGGGTTCGTAGGCTAAGACGGCTGTCATTCATCCTATATGTGCGATAGATGAATAAGCCATGATTTTTCGTAATTGTGTTTGGTTAAGGCCACCTCAGCCACCAATGAGGATGGATAAAATTGATATGGTAAGTAGGAGGTCTAAATTAATGGAGGGGTGGATTTGATATAAGATTGATAGTGGGGCAATTTTTTGTCATGTTAACAGGATTATGCCTGATGATAATGAGATTCCTTGGGTGACTTCTGGGACTCAGAAGTGAAATGGTGCGAGTCCCAGTTTTATTACTAGGGCTAGTGTTATTAGTATAGATGCTGTAGGGTTGGTGATATTGGTGATGGTTCATTGACCTGAGTAGAGTAGGTTTATGATGATAGCTAGTATTAAGATTATTGATGCGGTGGCTTGAGTTATGAAATATTTTGTGGAGGCCTCTATTGATCGTGGGTTGTAATTTTTTATTAACATGGGGATAATGGCTAGTATGTTTATTTCGAACCCGATCCAGACTATAAATCAGTGTGAGCTTATTATTACAATTGTAGTCCCTGTGATAATGGTAGCTAGGATAATACATAAGATTAAGGGGTTTATCAGTAGGGGAAGGTATTAACCGACATTTTCGGGGTATGGGCCCGATAGCTTAATTTAGCTTACCTTACTTAGAGTCTAGTGTAATATGGTAGCACGGAGGTTTTTGATTTCTCAAGAGTAGGTTCGACTCCTATAATTCTAGAAATAAGAGGGCTTGAACCTCTATTTTTTACTCTATCAAAGTAACTCTTTTGTCAGACATATTTCTATGTTTGTGGTGGAATGCTTGATGTGAAGATGGGTAGGGACACGTGTCACATACATAGGGCTAATGTGAGGGGGAGAAAATTTTTTCATAGTAGGTGTATTAGTTGGTCATAGCGGAATCGCGGATATGATGCTCGTACTCATAGAAATGAAATTGTTAGGAGGAGGGCTTTCATAGTGAAGTTAATTGAGTATAATTCTGGGAAATAGATGAAGTGGAATGCCCCTAAGAATAGGGTGGTGGTTAGGACATTTATTATAATAATGTTGGCATATTCTGCTAGAAAAAATAGTGCGAAGGGACCTGCCGCGTATTCAACATTAAAGCCCGATACTAATTCGGATTCACCCTCTGTGAGGTCGAAGGGGGCCCGGTTTGTTTCTGCTAGGGTGGAGATATACCATATTATGGCTAATGGTCAGGATGATAAGAGAAGTCATGTATATTCTTGGGTAATAATAAGGTTGCTTAAGGAAAATGATCCGCTTATAAGGAGGATTGAGAGGAGAATAATGGCTAATGTGACTTCATATGAAATAGTTTGGGCTACGGCTCGTAGGGCTCCAATTAGGGCATATTTTGAATTTGAAGCTCAGCCCGATCATAAAATTGAGTAGACGGAAAGGCTTGATACGGCTAATATGAATAATACGCCTAGATTTATGTTAATTAGTGGGTATGGTATAGGTAGGGGGATTCATATAGTTAGTGCGAGGGTGAGGGCTAAAATAGGGGCTATAATGAATATTGAGACTGATGAAGTCAGTGGTTTTAATGGTTCTTTTGTAAATAGCTTAACTGCGTCTGCGATTGGTTGGAGTAATCCGTAAGGTCCTACGATGTTTGGGCCTTTTCGTAATTGTATGTAACCCAGAACTTTGCGTTCAATTAGGGTCAAGAAAGCTACTGCGAGAAGTACTGGGACAATTATTATTAGGAGGTTAATTATAAACATGATGTTAGAGAGAGGAGTTGAACCTCTGGTTATAAAGGTTTAAGTTTTACGCAATTACCGGGCTCTGCCACTCTAACAAGACCTTGGTCTAAGGTCTGTGATGGGGTTGAGTTAATTGAATTGAGATAATATCATTTATTAACTCGAGGCGCCCGTTGGAGGTAGGCCCTATTTCTCTTGTCCTTTCGTACTGGGAGAAATACGGAATAGATAGAAACCGACCTGGATTACTCCGGTCTGAACTCAGATCACGTAGGACTTTAATCGTTGAACAAACGAACCATTAATAGCTGCTACACCATTGGGATGTCCTGATCCAACATCGAGGTCGTAAACCCTATTGTCGATAAGGACTCTAGAATAGGATTGCGCTGTTATCCCTAGGGTAACTTGTTCCGTTGATCAGTTAGACTGGATCAATTGATAGGATTGTACTTTGACTTGTCAGTCTTGGTAAAAATCTCGGAGGTTAGTTTATACTCCGAGGTCACCCCAACCGAAATTTTCTATCCAGTAAGAATTAGTGTTGTCCCTGTGCGGGTAGTTAATTATTCTATTGGAGTAGGTAAATTAAAGCTCCATAGGGTCTTCTCGTCTAATTGGTGTATTTCCGCCTCTTCACGGAAAGGTCAATTTCACTGATTGGAAGTAAGAGACAGTTAAACCCTCGTGTGGCCATTCATACAAGTCCCTATTTAGGGAACAAATGATTATGCTACCTTTGCACGGTCAGGATACCGCGGCCGTTAAACAATTGTCACTGGGCAGGCAGTGCCTCTAATACTAGAAATGCTAGAGGTGATGTTTTTGGTAAACAGGCGGGGTTTGTGTTTGCCGAGTTCCTTTTACTTCTTTTAATCTTTCCTTAAATGCACACCTGTGTTGGGTTAACAGTAAAATTAATAAATAATTTATAGTAGGGTTTGTTTACCTGATTGTTAACTATCAGTAGTGATATTCGGTCTGATATAAACTTGTGCGGGGAGATTTAAATCTTGTTACTCATATTAACAGTATTACTTCTATATAAGTATAGATTAGTCCAGTTTTAGGATTAGGAGTTTGGGTTAATTTATTGTATTAAGGCAGAGTTAGTAACTTGTTGAGCTTGAACGCTTTCTTAATTGGTGGCTGCTTTTAGGCCAACTATGGTTGTTGATGTAGTTTACTCTCTAATAAAGGTTGTATCCTGGTCCAAAGAGCTGTACCCCTTTGGATTAACAGTTAAATTTACATAGATAATTTGGGAGTTACAGGGTAAATTTAAAGTTGAACTAAAATTCTTATCTGGACAACCAGCTATCACCAGGCTCGGTAGGCTTTTCACCTCTATCCACAAATCTTCTCACTATTTTGCTACATAGACGAGTTAGCCCTTTTTGGCAGTTCATGGATAGCTCGTCTGGTTTCGGGGTTACTAACTTCAGATCTCTTTGCTAGGGTTGTTCTAGTTAAATCATTATGCAAAAGGTACAAGGGGTAATCTTTGCTGTTTTATACTTTTAATAATTCTTTCAGTCGTTCCCTTACGGTACTTTCTCTATGGCGCCGGAATAAATTTTCTATCTCCTATACTTATTGTCAATATAAATGTTTTTGTTTACATTTAGTAAAATATTTGGGCATACTGCTTAGTGTCTGGGCTAGCTTTAGTTCAAAGTGGTCATGTTAGGTGAAATCTTCTGGGTGTAAACCAGATGCTTTGTTTAAGCTACACTTTGATTCGTCCAAGCACACTTTCCAGTATGCTTACCTTGTTACGACTTATCTCCTCTAATATTAGTTAGTCTGAGATTATATATCAGTAGACTTAAAATACTTGAGGAGGGTGACGGGCGGTGTGTGCGTGCTTCATGGCCTGGTTCAGTTAAGCGCTCTATTCTTAACTTACTACTAAATCCTCCTTTGGTTTCTAGTTTCATAGAAACTTTCGTGAATGTTCTAGTTATAGAAAATGTAGCCCATTTCTTCCCGCCCCATAAGCTACACCTTGACCTAACGTTTTTATGTAAAATACTTAAGCTTACTGTTATTCCTTTTAAGGGTTTGCTGAAGATGGCGGTATATAAGCTGTATTAGCAAGGGGCGGTGAGGTTTATCGGGGTTTATCGATTATAGAACAGGCTCCTCTAGATGGATATAAAGCACCGCCAAGTCCTTTGAGTTTTAAGCTGTTGCTAGTAGTCCTCTGGCGAGTAGTTTTGTTAGTTAAATTACCTAAGTTTAGGGCTAAGCATAGTGGGGTATCTAATCCCAGTTTGGGTCTTAGCTATCGTGTGATCAGAAGTAATAAAGTCACTTTCGTAGTTTATTTTAGTCTTGACTGTTGCTTTCTACAGCCTAGTTAAGCTTTATCTTTATTTTATTTAGTGTTCTTTAACACGCTTTACGCCGCTACCTATTAATTTGGGTTAATCGTATGACCGCGGTGGCTGGCACGAAATTTACCAACCCTGAATATTAGCATAACTTAGTCGAACTTTCGTTCATGGCTTAATTTTTATCACTGCTGTTTCCCGTGGGGGTGTGGCTAAGCAAGGTGTGATTAGCTACTTATAAATAAGTGTGCTTGATACCTACTCCTTTCAGTCATAGATGATTTAAAGGGTATTCTCACAGGGGCGCGGATACTTGCATGTGTAAATTTGCTAACAATTAATAGGAAGGCTGGGACCAAACCTTTAGTTGTTTATGGAGTCTTAAAGACTCATCTAAGCATTTTCAGTGCTTTGCTTTATACTATTAAGCTACATGAAC